AGTAGTGTGCCTGAATTCAAAGGGATATCATGATAGGATATATTATGTAATTAAGTTTAATAATTACCATTACTAGTAATTACACTTATTAGATTTAAACTAATTCCTCAAATATCAAAAATTTGTATACATCATATACCAAAGTGTAATTAAAATAACTACTATAATTCATATTTATATCTCATTAATAATAAAAAAAAAACTAGAAAAGTAAGCTAATTCAAGCTAATGGGTTCATACCCCATTTATAGAGGAATCTCTCTTCTCTAATGTTAAATAATTCAACTAAAATCTTATTTACATTTACCTTAATAATAGGATTATTAATTGTTATTTCATCTAATTCTTGATTAAGAGCATGAATAGGGCTTGAAATTAATTTATTATCATTTATTCCCCTTATATCAAATAATGATAATATTTTAACTACAGAGGCTTCACTAAAATATTTTTTAGTTCAAGCCCTTACCTCTGCAAGCTTACTGTTTATTATTCTTTCAAAGTCCCTTTTTGAAAGAATATTTTCCATTTTTAGAAATTCTATATCTAGAACTATAATTATAATTCCTTTACTCATAAAAAGAGGTGTAGCCCCCCTACACTGATGATTCCCCAGAGTAATGGAAGGATTAAGTTGAAACAACTGTTTTATTTTAATAACAATACAAAAAATTGCACCCTTATTATTAATCTCTTATGTAGTGTATCCTAATATACCTTTTAATTTAATTATCTTATTATCTGTAATTGTAGGTGCATTAGGAGGGTTTAATCAAACTTCTATCCGAAAAATCCTAACATATTCATCAATTAATCATGTAGGATGAATATTAGCTGCTATACTAATAGGAAAAAATATATGAATAACATACTTTTCAATTTATTTAGTATTGACATTAACAGTAATTTTGATTATTTCACCAATACAGATGTCATTTATTAATCAAATTTTTATAATAAATGAAGATAATAAAATTATAAAATTTCTACTATTTTCTTCACTATTGTCTTTAGGAGGTTTACCTCCTTTTTTAGGATTTCTACCAAAATGATTAATTGTTATATTTATAATAACTAATTACTCATTCACTTTAATTTCAATTATAACAATTTTATCTTTAATTACATTCTATTACTACTTACGAATTACTTATTCTTCATTTATTATTCTAAGAATAGAAAGAAATTGAAACAATAAATCTTCCGAAAACAAAACCATCTTATTATTTCCCATTCTTATAACTATAATCTCAATTATAGGATTAATTTTTAGTACACTATTCATTATTTTACTTTAAGGTTTTAAGTTAAATAAACTAGTATCCTTCAAAGTTAAAAATAAAGAATTTCTTTAAGCCTTAGTAGATATGTGTTCTACCCCTATAGAATTGCATTCTATTATCACTAATTGAATATAAGGCTTTTAAAGTTTATAGTAGAAGAGAATACTCCTAAAAAGATTTACAATCCTTCACCTACAACTCAGTCATTCTACTTTTATTGAAACGATGATTATTTTCAACTAATCATAAAGATATTGGAACACTTTACTTTATCCTCGGTGCATGAGCAGGAATAATAGGAACTTCTATAAGTATACTTATCCGTGCTGAATTAAATCAACCAGGATCTTTAATTGGAGATGATCAAATTTATAATGTAATTGTTACAGCCCATGCCTTTATTATAATCTTTTTTATAGTTATACCAATTCTTATTGGTGGATTCGGAAACTGATTAGTTCCACTAATATTAGGAGCCCCTGATATAGCATTCCCTCGAATAAATAATATAAGATTTTGACTCCTTCCACCTTCTTTAATGTTATTATTAGCTAGAAGAATAGTTGAAAGAGGTGTAGGAACAGGATGAACAGTTTATCCTCCTCTTGCTAGTAATATTGCCCATGCAGGAGCTTCAGTAGATTTAGCTATTTTTTCTTTACATCTTGCTGGTGTTTCATCAATTTTAGGAGCTGTAAATTTCATTTCAACAATTATTAATATAAAACCTATTAATATAAAATTGGAGCAAATTCCACTCTTTGTTTGATCAGTAGGAATTACCGCTTTACTACTTTTATTATCATTACCAGTGTTAGCAGGAGCTATTACTATACTATTAACTGATCGAAATTTAAATACATCATTTTTTGATCCAGCAGGTGGAGGTGACCCTATCTTATACCAACATTTATTTTGATTCTTTGGACATCCTGAAGTTTATATTTTAATTCTACCAGGATTTGGAATAATTTCACATATTATTTGTCATGAAAGAGGCAAAAAGGAAGCATTTGGAAATTTAGGAATAATTTTTGCTATACTAGCAATTGGTTTATTAGGATTTGTAGTATGAGCTCATCATATATTTACAGTAGGAATAGATGTTGATACACGAGCATATTTTACCTCAGCAACCATAATTATTGCAGTTCCTACCGGAATTAAAATTTTTAGTTGATTAACAACTATTTATGGGTCCCAATTAACTTACAGAACACCTTGCTTATGAGCATTAGGATTTGTATTTCTATTTACAATTGGAGGTTTAACTGGAGTAGTTTTAGCTAATTCATCAATTGATATTGTTTTACATGACACCTATTATGTTGTTGCTCACTTTCATTATGTTCTTTCAATAGGAGCAGTCTTTGCAATTATAGCAGGCTTTATTCAATGATACCCATTATTTACTGGATTATCAATGAATCCTAAATGATTAAAAATTCAATTTGCAACAATATTTGTTGGGGTAAATCTTACCTTCTTTCCACAACATTTTCTTGGATTAGCAGGTATACCACGACGATATTCAGATTATCCTGATGCTTATACAACCTGAAATTTTGTTTCATCAATTGGTTCTATAATTTCATTTGTTGGGGTAATCATATTTATTTTTATTTTATGAGAAAGTATATCAATTAATCGACAAATACTTTTTTCAACTCAAACAGGTAATTCAATTGAATGATTCCATAATTTTCCACCGGCTGAACATAGATATTCAGAATTACCAACAATTACTCTTTAACTTCTAATATGGCAGATAAGTGTAATGAATTTAAGCTTCATATATAAAGATTAATTCTTTTATTAGAATTAATGACAACATGAGCTAATATAAATTTACAGGATAGAGCTTCACCAATTATAGAACAATTAATTTATTTTCATGATCATACTCTTATAATTATTGTAATAATTTTATTGATAGTAAGTTATATAATAATAATATTAATAAATAATAATTTTACTGATCGATTCTTACTAGAAGGTCAATTGATTGAAGTTGCATGAACAATTGCACCAGCTATCATTTTAATTTTTATTGCAATCCCATCTTTACGGCTCCTCTATTTAATAGATGAAATTAATAGACCAATAATTACACTAAAAACAATTGGTCATCAGTGATACTGAAGTTATGAATATTCAGACTTTTTAAAAGTAGAATTTGATTCATATATAATTCCACAAAATGAAATAAAAAATAATTACTTCCGATTACTTGATGTTGATAATCGAGCTACTTTACCTATAAATACTTTTATTCGAGTTATTATTACAGCAACAGATGTTCTTCATTCCTGAACAATTCCAAGTCTTGGAGTAAAAGCAGATGCAACTCCTGGCCGATTAAATCAAACTAGATTTTTAATTAATCGATCCGGATTATTTTATGGTCAATGTTCCGAAATTTGTGGTACAAATCATAGATTTATACCAATTGTAATTGAAAGAATTTCTATAAATAAATTTATTAATTGAATTTTCAGAATTAATGATTAATCATTAGATGACTGAAAGCAAGTAATGGTCTCTTAAACCAGAGTATAGTAATTAGCAACTACTTCTGATGACAGAAAAATTAGTTAAATAATAACATTAGAATGTCAAACTAAAATTATCAATTATGATATTTTTCTATACCACAAATAATACCTTTAAGATGATTAACATTATACATATTTTTTATTAGAACACTATTAATCTTTTTATTTATCAATTATTATTCATTTATTCCAAAATCCACATTAATCAGTAAACAAATAAATACTAATTCAATATACTGAAAATGATAACAAATTTGTTTTCTGTATTTGATCCATCAACTAGAATTTACAATTTTTCATTAAACTGATTTAGAACACTTTTAGGATTATTAATTATTCCAAGTTCAATTTGATTAATTCCATCTCGATATAATCTTTTATGAAATTTAATTTTATTAAAACTTCATAAAGAATTTAAAACACTTATTGGTTACAAAACTATAAATAAAGGAAGAACTTTTATTTTTATCTCTCTATTTTCAATTATTATATTCAATAACTTTCTAGGACTTTTTCCATATGTATTTACCAGTACTAGTCATTTAATTATAACATTTTCACTAGCATTACCATTATGACTAAGTTTCATAATTTTTGGTTGAATTAATAATACACAACACATATTTGCACATTTAGTCCCTCAAGGAACTCCTCCAATTCTTATACCTTTTATAGTATGCATTGAAACAATTAGAAATTTCATTCGACCAGGAACTCTTGCTGTACGACTAGCAGCAAATATAATTGCAGGTCACCTATTATTAACATTATTAGGTAATACCGGACCTACCTTATCAACAACCCTACTAAGAATTCTTATCTTTACTCAGATTACCTTGCTAATACTTGAATCTGCCGTAGCATTTATTCAATCTTATGTATTTGCAGTATTAAGTACCTTATATTCTAGAGAAATTAATTAATGAATAGACAAAATCATCCTTTTCATTTAGTTGATAAAAGTCCATGACCTTTAACAGGTGCATTAGGTGTATTAATTATAATAACAGGGTTAATTAAATGATTCCACTTATATAAACAAGAACTAATATTTATAGGAATAATAATTATTATCCTTACTATGATTCAATGATGACGTGATATTACCCGAGAAGGTACTTATCAAGGATTACATACAAAATTTGTAACAAAAGGATTACGATGAGGAATAATTTTATTTATTATTTCTGAAGTATTCTTCTTTATTTCGTTTTTTTGAGCCTTCTTTCATAGAAGACTTACTCCAACAATTGATATTGGATCCTTGTGACCACCCACAGGAATTCTACCTTTTAATCCATTACAAATTCCCCTTCTTAATACTGCAATCCTTTTATCATCAGGAGTAACAGTAACATGAGCTCATCACAGATTATTAGAAAATAATTATAATCAAGTCCTACAAAGATTATTCTTAACAGTTATATTAGGATTATATTTTACAGCCTTGCAAGCTTATGAATATCTTGAAGCTCCATTTACAATTGCAGACTCAGTTTATGGATCCACATTTTTTATAGCAACTGGATTTCATGGACTACACGTTATTATTGGTACTACATTTTTATTAATTTGTCTCTTACGACATTTATTATTTCATTTCTCATCAAATCATCATTTCGGATTTGAAGCTGCTGCCTGATACTGACATTTTGTTGATGTAGTATGATTATTCCTTTATGTATCAATTTATTGATGAGGTAGATAATATTTATCTAATATAATAAGTATACTTGACTTCCAATCAAAAAGTTTGTATTAACAAGATAAATAATTTATACTGTAATAATAATAACAACTTTTATTTTATCATTATCCACTTTAATCATAATATTAGCCTCAACTTTTTCAAAAAAACTAATTGAAGATCGAGAAAAAAGTTCCCCCTTTGAATGTGGGTTTGATCCAAAAAGATCAGCACGACTCCCCTTCTCATTACGATTCTTCTTAACTGCTATAATCTTCCTAATCTTTGACGTAGAAATTGCCCTTTTATTACCAATAACCATTATTATATTTTCATCTAACATAAAATCATGATTTATCATTAGATGGGCATTCTTAATTATCCTATTATTAGGTCTTTACCATGAATGAAATCAAGGGTCTCTTGAATGAACATTATAAAAGGGTTATAGTTAATTATAACATTTGAGTTGCATTCAAAAAGTATTGATTAATTCAATTTACCTTGAATATGAAGCAATTTATGCAATTAGTTTCGACCTAATTATTGATATTAATTTATACTTATTCTTTAACTGAAACCAAAAAGAGGTATATTACCGTTAATAATAAAATTGAATTTTAATTCCAGTTAAGGAAGTTTGAAGTCCAAGTGAAAGCTGCTAACTTATCACTTTAGCGGTTAAATTCCGTTTACACTTCTATTTATGTAGTTTAAAAAAACATTACATTTTCACTGTAAAAATATTATATCTTAATCATAAAATTATTTAAAGATTATAAATCACCTTAACATCTTCAATGTTATGCCCTAAACTTGAGCTATTTAAATTATAGTATTAGCAACATTACAATAATCATAATTATTAATATAACAAAAAATATAAAAAATATCCTTAAGTTATTATATTGTCCTCATTGATTAATCTTTCTAATCCACATAAATAAGTTATAAAACCCTTGACCTCCAAAATATTCATTTCATCCACCATCAAAAGATTTTATAGTATTATACCCAATTTCAAGGGGAGTTAAAGTTACACCATATGTGGATATATGAGGTATAAATCACATTGACCCCAAAAAATCTAATAAATTCTTAAAATTTAGTGAAAAAAGAGGGTTTCCTATATTAGTCTTAGCCAATTCATAACCAAATCATCCACCTAATAATCTTACTACAATTACTAACAACTTTAAATATAATGGTAAACAAATAAAAGAAGGGGTAGGAAAAATTAATCATCTTAAAACTGAACCCCCTAAAATCACTATTATTAACAAACCAATTATTCCAATTATTATACTCTTGTTTTCCTCATTTATATAATAAAAAGTTGTAAGATTAAATTCACCACATAAAGTAAAATAAAATAAACGAAAAGAATAACAAACTGTCAATCCAGTAGAAAAATAAAATAAAAAAAATCCAAATATATTTAAATATCTTAAAGATATTATTTCTAATATTAAATCCTTTGAATAAAAGCCCGCCAAAAAGGGTATACCACATAAAGCAAAGCTTGAAATTCTTAAACAAGATGATGTTAATGGTATTTGAAGTGAAATTCTCCCTATAAATCGAATATCCTGAGAATCTTTTATTGAATGAATAATTACCCCTGCACACATAAATAGTAATGCCTTAAATAAAGCATGAGTTAATAAATGAAAAAATACCAATTCAGCAAACCCTAAAGATAAAATTCTTATTATAAGTCCAAGTTGACTTAAGGTGGATAAAGCAATAATTTTTTTTAAATCATACTCAAAGTTAGCCCCTAATCCTGCTATAAATATTGTTAAACCTGAAATAATTAATAAAAAAGTATTTAATCAATAATCAAAAGAAGGTCTAAACCGAATTAATAAGTAAACTCCTGCAGTAACAAGTGTTGATGAATGTACTAAGGTAGAGACAGGGGTTGGAGCTGCCATTGCAGCAGGTAACCAAGCGGAAAAAGGAATTTGTGCTCTTTTAGTTATTCCAGCTAAAATTACAAATAATCTGATTAAACTTATTTCAAATCTCCCCTTTATACATTCCAAATAATAAATATAATTTCATCTACCAAAATTTAATATTCAAGCAATTACCATTAATAATGCAACATCTCCAACCCGATTAGATAAAGCGGTTAATATTCCAGCATTATAAGATTTTACATTTTGATAATAAATTACTAAACAATAAGAAACTAATCCAAGACCATCCCATCCTAATAAAATTCTAATTATATTTGGTCTAACAATTATGAATATTATTGAAACAACAAATAATAATACCAAATAAATAAAACGATTAATATTTTTATCCCCATGCATATAATCATTTCTATATAAAATTACTAAAGAAGAAATAAAAAAAACAAATCCTATAAATAATAAAGATATTCAATCAAATAAAAAAGTTATAACAACTGAACTTGAATTAATTGTTACAACTTCCCACTCAATAAAATAAATTGTATCATTTATAGTAAAATAAGTTCCTAAAATAAAGAAAATTATTCTCAAAATAAATAAAAAAAAGTAATTAATATAACAGATGGATATAAATTTCATAACCTAAGGTATATAATACATCACTGACACCACAAATCAATATTTTAATTTAAACCACTTAAGTTATAATCATAAAACCAAATATTCACCCTTTAAAATTAATAAATTTAAAGGAAATCAATGTATAAATAACAATAAGTATTCACGAACATAACCTAACGAACATGAATATAATCCAGAATATAATTGACCATGTTGTCTATAAGAAAATATATACAAAGTATAAGCTGCTCTAAAAAAAGATAAAAAAATTAACATTATTATAGTTAATAAAGATCATCCTACTAATCTATTTAATAAATTAATTTCACCCAATAAATTAATTGAAGGTGGGGCAGCCATATTACATGAACCTAACAAAAATCATCATAAAGTTATACTTGGTATAAAATTTATTAACCCCTTATTAATTAGTAGTCTACGACTCCCCAACCGTTCATAAGTAATATTTACTAAACAAAAAAGTCCAGAAGAACATAATCCATGAGCAATTATTAAAGTGTATGCTCCACAATATCCTCAATATGTTAAAGTTATTAAACCACCAATTACAATACCCATATGAGATACTGAAGAATAAGCAATTAATGATTTTAAATCAGTTTGTCGTATACAAATTAGTCTAACTAACGTTCCTCCCACTAAACTAATTGATAATCAAATATAATTTATTATATTTCCAACCCCTAATAAAGAAATATAAACTCGTAATAATCCATATCCCCCTAATTTTAAGAGAATACCTGCCAAAATCATTGAACCTCTTACTGGAGCCTCAACATGAGCTTTAGGTAATCATAAATGAGTTATAAATATTGGTATCCTAACTAAAAAAGCCAAAATTAATCTTATATATAAAAATATATTAATTAAAAAATTTACCTCTATTAATGAAAAACTTAAATTATTTAATTCATATAAATATATAATACCCACAAGTATTGGTAAAGAAGCCAATAAAGTATAAAATAATAAATAAATTCCAGCCTGTAATCGTTCAGGCTGATACCCTCATCCCAAAATTAAAAATAAGGTCGGAATTAGACTTCTCTCAAAAAATAAATAAAAAGAAAAAAGGCTTAATCTTCCAAATGAACAAATTAATATTAACAATAATAAAATAATTATAAATATAAAAAAACTACTAAAATAATAAAATCGGAAAATTGTCTCTCTAGCAGTAATTATTAATACACAAATCCAAATTCTTAATAAGATTAATCCATAAGAAATATAGTCATAACCAAATATACAATTTAATCCTCCTCAACAAAAATAATAAGGAAAATCAAAAAAATAAATAAAAGAAATTAAGAACAATAAACACTGAACAATTCATCAATAATTCTTCCTAAAACATAAAGGGATTACAAAAATCATAAAGCATAATAATTTTAACATTGAAGTATATCATAGGCATTAAAAAAATCATTTCCATATCTACGAATTATTGATACCAAAATTGATAATCCCAAGGCTCCCTCACAAACCGAAAAAGTTAAAAAAACTATTCTAAAAAATAACTCAAAATTAAATAATCTTAAATATTGATATAAAATTATATATAATACAAGAACAATAAATTCTAAACTCAACAATGTTGCTAATAAATGTTTTCGATTAGAGGAATACACTCAAATTCCACAAAAAAAACATATTGATACATACAAATATATAGACATTAAACGCTCTCATAATTTATAATAAAATATTGGTTTTGTAAACCAAAAATAAGAGTCCCTTTAAGAGCTTCAGAGAAAAAGAATAATCTTCTTCTTTAATTCCCAAAATTAGTATTTTATAATAAACTATTCCCTGAAATTAAATTAATAATTTTAACAACTAGACTATTATTAAGAATTACTTTTACCCAAATTAATCACCCTTTAGCTATAGGCTTAATTCTTCTCACACAAACAATAATAATTTCAATTATTACCGGAATATTAACCCAATCATTTTGATTCTCATATGTATTATTCCTAATTTTTATTGGGGGAATATTAGTTTTATTTATTTATGTAACAACTCTAGCATCAAACGAAATATTTTTTTTTTCAACTAATTTATTTATTACACTTATTATCACAATCCCATTAACAGTAATAATTTTAAAAAATTTTTCCCCTGAAATAAAAAATCAAGAAACAATTAATTTTTTTTTATTAAATAACCAAACTACTGTTCCACTAATTAAATTATATAATCAACCAACTAATATTATTACAATCCTATTAACAACTTACTTATTATTAACACTTATTGCAGTAGTTAAAATTACTAATATTTTTTTAGGTCCGTTACGACAAATAAATTAATGAATAAACCAATACGAATTTACCACCCATTAATTAAAATTATTAATAATGCACTAATTGATTTACCTTCTCCCTCAAACATTAGAAGATGATGAAATTTTGGCTCCCTATTAGGATTATGTCTTATAATCCAAATTATTACCGGCATTTTTTTAGCTATACACTACTGTCCAAATATTGAGTTAGCCTTTAACAGAATTAATCATATTTGTCGTAATGTAAATTATGGTTGATTACTACGGACCCTACATGCCAATAGAGCATCAATATTTTTTGTATGTATTTATTTACACATTGGACGAGGAATATATTATGGATCCTACAAATTCTTATACACTTGATCAGTAGGTGTATTAATTTTATTTCTTACTATAGCAACAGCCTTTATAGGTTATGTATTACCATGAGGACAAATATCATTTTGAGGAGCCACAGTAATTACTAATTTATTATCAGCAATTCCATATATTGGGATTAATTTAGTTCAATGAATTTGAGGAGGGTTTGCTGTTGATAACGCAACTTTAAATCGATTCTTTAGATTTCATTTTGTACTTCCATTCATTATTACAGCAATAGTAATAATTCACTTACTATTTCTTCATCAAACAGGTTCTAATAATCCATTAGGATTAAATAAAAATATTGACAAAATTCCATTCCACCCCTATTTTTCCATTAAAGACATTTTTGGAATTATTATAATAATTATATTATTAACACTTTTAACATTAAAAGATCCTTATATTCTAGGGGATCCAGATAATTTTATTCCAGCAAATCCCTTGGTTACACCAGTCCATATTCAGCCAGAATGATATTTTTTATTTGCTTATGCAATTCTACGTTCTATCCCTAATAAACTAGGTGGAGTAATTGCTCTGGCAATATCCATCATAATCCTATTCATTATACCTATATACACATCCAAATTTCGAGGAATACAATTTTATCCAATTAATCAAATTTTATTTTGAATTATAGTTAATATTGTAGTTTTATTAACATGAATTGGAGCACGACCAGTTGAAAATCCTTATATTATTACAGGACAAATTTTAACAATTATATATTTTTCGTACTACATAATTAATCCAATTACAATTAAAACATGAGAGAATTTAATTAAATAATAGTTAATAAATCCAGAAAGCCTTATGTTTTGAAAGCATAAAATTAGGGGTTTAAATCCTCTATTAACTTCATACTACTTAATTGTTTTCACTAAAATAGAAATGAAACTAAAAAAACTTTAAACCCTAAAAAAAATAAAAGATAGTTTAAAGATAAAGGTAAAAAACTTTTTCATGCCAAATATATCAACTTATCATAACGATATCGAGGTAAAGTTCCACGTACCCAAACATAAAGGAAAGAGATTAATCTTAATTTAATATAAAAATATAATGAATTTACATCACCACCCAAAAAAATTACACAAAATAATATTCTTATAAATAAAATTCTAGCATATTCAGCTAAAAAAATTAAAGCAAATCCCCCGCTTCTATATTCAACATTAAACCCTGAAACCAATTCAGATTCCCCTTCAGCAAAATCAAAAGGAGTACGATTTGTTTCAGCTAAACAAGAAGTAAATCAAACAAAAGATAAAGGTATAGTAAGAAAAATTAATCATAAATAATTCTGAAAATAATAAAAATTAACCAAATTGTAACTTCCAACCAAAAAAATAAAAGATAATAAAATTAAAGCTAATCTTACCTCATAAGAAATAGTTTGTGCCACAGCACGAAGACCCCCTAGTAAAGAGTAATTAGAATTTGATGCCCAACCAGCAATTATAACAGTATAAACCCCCAAACTCGTACATCCCAAAAAAAATAATATTCCCAATTCAAATGAATATAATCCACTTAAATAAGGAATAATTATTCAAATTAAAAGAGAAAGAAATAATCTAAAAACGGGAGCAAAATAATAAGAAATATAATTAGAAACTAAAGGGAAAGTTTGTTCCCTAGTAAATAATTTTACTGCATCACTAAAAGGTTGAAAAATTCCAATAAATCCTACCTTATTAGGCCCCTTACGAATATGAATAAATCCTAGAACTTTACGTTCCAATAATGTTAAAAAAGCTACTCCTACCATAACACAAATTAACAAAATTAATCTAACTAAAAATATTAATAAAATTTCCAATACTATCCGTAATAATAAATTACATTTTTAGATTCTAAATCTAATACACTTATCTGCCAAAATAGTTAAATTATTATTAATCAAATCAAAAAATTATTTTTTATATTTGGTCCTTTCGTACTAAAACATATAATAAGTTAATAGATAGAAACCAACCTGGCTTACGCCGGTTTGAACTCAGATCATGTAAGATTTTAAAGGTCGAACAGACCTAATAATTTTAGCATCTACACCAAAAATTTATCTTAATCCAACATCGAGGTCGCAATCCCTTATGTTGATAAGAACTCTTAAAAAAGATTACGCTGTTATCCCTAAGGTAATTTAGTCTTGTAATCATTATTAATGGATCAAATATATATAAATATATAATAATAACAACAAAGAGTTATATTTATCTTTTCATCACCCCAACAAAATAATTATTCTATTATAAATAAAAACTTACTATTTAATAAATTTATAATTATAAAACTCTATAGGGTCTTCTCGTCCCAAAAATTAATTTAAGCTTTCTTACTTAATAATTAAATTCAAATTTATAATAATAAGACAGTATTTATCTCGTCCAACCATTCATTCCAGCCTCTAATTAAAAGACTAATGATTATGCTACCTTTGCACGGTCAATATACCGCGGCCATTAAATTTCATCAGTGGGCAGGTTATACTTCATATTTAAAAATCAAGAAAAGATGTTTTTGTTAAACAGGCGAATAAACTATTGCCTAGTTCCTCATAACTATTAGTAAATATAAATATTAAATAATAAAATTATACTAATCATATCATAATTACAATTAATTTAAAATTAAATAAAATATTACAGTAAAAAAATAAAGTACAATAAAATCAAAAAATAAATAAAACTAAAATTTTAATATATTTATAATAATAATCATTATTAAATCCATATCAATTTCATAATCAAACTACTTATAAAAGTTTTATTAAAAAGCTTATCCCCCTTAATATTCATTTTAACTAAAAATTCACTAAAAAGTAAATCCTTAAAGAAAAAATGTAAATTAAATTTATTTCCTGAAAAACCAGATATCTTTATTAACGAATAACATTTCATTACCAATTAACTATTATTAATATTGTTAAAACAATAATTAATCTAATTAATTAACTCTAAAAATTTCGAAATCTACAATTAAATATAAAATAATTAATAAACCCTGAAACACAAGGTACAAATCAAAATTCAACTTTAAAAATAATTTAATTCTATTTCAATAAACCTTTACAGTACAAATCTACAATAACCAAAAAAAATTAAATTTTTAACTAATACAACAACCAAAAAATGATTTCCAAAAAAAATTAATTAATAAATTCACAAAGTAAATTTTATCTAATATCAGATTATATTGAATTGCACAACAAATAATTTTAATGTAAATAAAATTCTTAACTATTAAGAATAATCTGATATTATTCTAGCCACACCTTCCGGTACAACTACTTTGTTACGACTTATCTCATCTTATTAACGAGAGTGACGGGCGATATGTACACATTTTAGAGCTTTAAATCAAAATAAAAATCTTTATAAAATTACTATTAAATCCACCTTCATATTAATATTACAATTAATAATTCATAAATTTTACAATATTGTAATCCATCTCCACTTATTTATTAGCTGCACCTTGACCTGAAATATTACAAAAGTAATAAGTTTCAAGAAAATTTCCCTAAAAAGATTTTCAATATACGGCGGTATACATACCATAAAACAAGTAAGGTTCAACGTGGACTATCAATTATGGGACAGATTCCTCTAAATAGACTAAAATACCGCCAAATTCTTTAAGTTTCAAGAACATAACTATTACTACTTAAGTTTAAATACTTAAATTCAAAATAATAGGGTATCTAATCCTAGTTTAATAAATTAAATTTTATAGCTTCATATTACCTTTAATGATTCAACATAAAAATTTAAATTTCACTTAAAAATTAACAAAATAAATCATTTTTATACTATTAACTAAAATAACTATTTATACTTATTTACATTTTATGTATAACCGCGACTGCTGGCACATATTTAATCAATACTTTCAATAAAATAACTATCTCAAATTTAAATTTATAAATAATATTCATTACTGCAAATATAATTATATTCTTTCTAAAATATATATATACTAATACACAAAAATTTGCATATAAAATCAGTTACTAACAAGTATTTAAACAAGAATAAAATTTTCGTAAAAATCAAGCATGTATCTGGATCTAATATGTATACACTATTATATTCTATATAAAAAATATGTACTAAGTATCAGGTGGGTCCTATTGAAACAGCTTTTACCCCTAATAAAAGCTACTTTTTATTATTATTATTAGATATTATTAAATAATTTTACCCCAACAAATTAACCCCCCTGAAAGTTCATTTCGTAAAAATCAAGCATGTATCTGGATCTAATATGTATACACTATTATATTCTATATAAAAAATATGTAAGAAATTCCAAGTTTTTTTTGCTTTTTTTTTAAAATACAATTTAACCACTCAATCAATAAAATCAAGGCATATTAAGTAATTTTACCCCAACAAATAATCCCCTTTTAATATTATTATTGGATATTATTAATATTTATAATATTATAGTTTAATCTTATTAAATAATTTTACTTCAATAAATAATCCCCCTTTAATATTATTATTGGATATTATTAATATTTATAATATTATAGTTTAATCTCTGTTATTAATATATATATATTAAATTACAATTGATTATTAATATAAATTATTTATAATTGATGTAGTCATTTATGTTTAATTATGTTTATATAAATTATTTATATTAATATAAACACTTATATATATATATATATAGTTATATAATTAAATAAGTCACATAAGTTCCTATTGTACTATATCTAAATGTATGAGTTATATGTATATTAATTTAAGAGGTTTATATATATAATAAATTTATTATATAAAAATATCTCTCTCTCTATAAGATTCCGAATTATTTAATGTTCATATATGGCAAATAACTCATAATAGAACATATTGGTTAATAAATACTGCTTTTTGAGATTAATAATTATTATATTAAATTATATGTGTATATATATATAAGATCTTATTGTATCGGACAAAAAAAACCGAAAAAAAGTGAAAAAAAACGAGATTTTTCGAGTTTTTTCGAGAAATTCCAAGTTTTTTTTGCTTTTTTTTTAAAATACAATTTAACCACTCAATCAATAAAATCAAGGCATTAACCTCATTTTTTAACCCTTAAAATTATAATCTTAACCATCATATTCTACAAAAATAGAAGCATTTATTTATATTCCACAAAGATATAAATAAACGTTCACTAAAATTATTTTAAACCCGTGCCTATTAATTTAACATAAAATAAAAATAAA